TCCCTTTAACGAAGAAAAGGTATTTCTAATTTGCATGGTCCGATCGTTGATCCCGAAAATTTCTACAATAAAATTAGGTAGGTCACTACTATAGTTTCCTATCCGTGATTCTGTAATTTATTGACCATTTTACTGGAATATAGGATTTCTGGAATCCGGGAGGGATTCACTGGGGTGGGTAGAAAAAGTATGATAAGGACGGCTTTGAATGCTTGGCTTATGTACAAAATCCGAAAGATTCTAGTTGGATTATTGAATCGCTTTTCATTTCATTCAGTCATTGAATGATAAATCACTACAAGTGACGGGGATACACGATTTAAATAAGAAAAAAGCCAATATTTAAAAAATGTATCTAGAACGACTGGAAAAGTGGAAACAAGAACAGATAGAATAATATCATTATCGTTGTGAGCAAACCCAAAATCGTTGTAGACATAGCCAATCAGCAGTTCCCAACCGCGGGGCGAATGGAACCCGATACATAAATCAGTTACGAAAAGAATCGAAAAGGCTTTTATTGTATCGCTTAAATTATATAGGAATTCTTGAACCCAAGAGTTAAGAATAAAAAGTTCTTTATTACACAGAATAGAATAACCACTTAGAATAACGAAGCAGATTGTATTTGTCGAGAAGTGGAAAATCGTGTGGATATGATCCTCATCGTGCATCTTGATTAATTGGATTGTTTCTTTCTGGAGCGCTATACGAAACTTTTCTAGACGTCTTTCTGGAAATTCCTTTATCATTTCGTCCAAGCAGACTAATTGCTCTAATTCCATGAATTTTTCTAAAATAGTCTTTTCTTGAATATCATTCAAAAGGGTTTCGGATTGCCTAGTATTCCACCAATTAGTAACCCAGGATTCCAGACTTTTATTAAATGATAGATGGATCCACCAGGGCAAAAATACTACAAATACTATAGATGAAAGATATCTAAGGGGAAGGGGTACGTTCTTTTTTGTCATTTTTTCAGCTGTGAATTGTTAATGAACCCACCTTATTTGTTGATTCTAGGCGATCAAATATTTCTATGAAGCATCAGTTCGATTACAAGGTATCGCGCCTAGAAATCGAGTCTCCCTTTTTAGGTATGATTCGTCGGTTAGTCCTTGAACCTAGGGTAGAAAAAATACAGAAATCCAAGAAGAATCCACTGCGAATTCTTATTCTTGCTTCAACTATTCGAAGCGCTTCCCCATTTCGATGAATGCCCGAAAGATTCAAATTCAAATAATGATTCAAATAATGAATATTATTCGCATTTCGAAACAAAAGAACTTAAAATAAAAAAAAAAAAAAAGTTTCGTTTTAGAGTATTCTGTTCCGTACACGGTTTCTTTGGTCCAACTAGGCATTCTCAAGAAACTTCAATCACGTAAGTTTTGTTATAAAAAAGGGGATTCTTGGGGTTTCAGAAATAAGAAAGTATTTAGTATTCAGTTCATTTTTAAAACCCTTCAATTGGTACACGCAAGAAATAGGCCAATTCCGCAGCCTTTTGCTCCATTTCTCGTGGAGTCAAATTCTCATCAGTACGATTCAAGGGAATAGCTCCCAAGCCTCTGCTTTCTATATAAAGGACACGACGAGCATAAATACCTTCTTTAACTTCTATTCTGATGGCCTGAATATCTTTCATAAGGAATTGTAGAAAGATGCGGCGATTTTTTCCAGGAAATCCCCAACGAAAAATACACACGATTCCCTCTTTTGTATCAAATCGATCATAACCGCTACCTACATTCCATGTAATTGTGCACCACAAATAGGAACTAATAAAGAGACCCGCGATCCCGTAGAAAGACATAACAATTCCCTGCGGAAAAAAATTTATTTGTTTCGACGGGACTAAAGATAGCAAATTCCTATCAAGATAGCTAGAAATTCCAACCGCTAAGAATCCTAATGAACCTAAAAAAAGGATGAAGGCCCAGCAGAAATTGCTTGTTTTTCGAGAGCCCGCTATAAAGTCTATCCATATATATTCTGATCGCCAACTCATACATACTAGCTCCAGTTGCATTTTAGTGGAATTGGGGAAATAACCAAAAGAAATCCATTTTTGTTTACTTTTTGTGTTTCCGAAGTAACTCTCATCAACTAATACTATTTTGATGTGAATTCTTAGCAGTAATTCATCGAATGGGTTCGGTATAATAAAATAACAGCACCCCCCTCATATGAGTCCCCATAGATTGGTCCAGACATATAGATACAGTAATTAAACTCAATGTATCTATGAGTTTAATTGCAGACATGAGTTTGGATCACCGCTTATTGTTCAAAATAGATAGAATAAATTTACCGATATATCATGTTTACACATGCATAAAAGCTCTTTCGCTTATGCGTTTATGTTCGGAGAAAGCCACCTTTTAGTCTTATACACTATTGGACTAAATGGATACCCCCCATCACTAAGTCTTGAAAAAAAAAAAAAGATGAAATTTGACCTTGGACCGATCGGATTTACAAAATCTTATTTTTTTTCAAGATAAAGAAATAACGAAGCCATTGCCATCGCCGGAAATACTAGGCCAACTAAAGGCACAAAAATAGAGGGAAAGCTGTTGAGAATTGCCATAGAAAGAGTACCTCGATTGAATATTTGTACCTTGTTATTCGTATAAAAATATCCTATAATAATTAGAATATGAATTCTGAATTATTATCATATTCAAATTCGTATATAAATGTATATTAAGTATACTTATAGAATTGTATATAAGTATACTAAATGAGTATATAGACTAAGTGCAAGAAACGTCGAACTAAATAAACGGGCCTCTTCATCTTTCTACATGAAATATATGTATAATAATCCATATAATTATTATTACTTATTTTTCTTCTTCGGTTGTTCGGAACTTCGGATTTCATTTTTCATATCTAACTTAAAAGAAATTAGATATGAAAAATGAAAAGACTTGCTTACAAATTCCCGCAGGATTCGGCCGAATCCGATCTAATAGCGGGGATTCCTAGAAAAAAGGTCCTTGTTAGGAGATATCGAAAGACGCAAGATTTTTGTTTGATTTTCTCTATTTGAATTATATATCCATATGCAAGAAGAAGAACATCAAATTCATTTTATTGGACCAGTCCCCTACTTAATTCTTACTTAATTCTAAGGAAGAATGCTTTTTATGTTGTTTTGTTGAGAGAGGTTTACTGATTACTAATCCGGCACATCGGTAAAATAATTATCCGCACTATTTTTTCTCCAATGAAATCTTATGTCACCAAAGAAAAACCCATTGTTCTAATTTTGTTTTATTTTGATTCTGATAAACGAACTAACTAATTGTTAATTGTTGGCAAAAAAAAATTACTTAAGACATCGACTGGAAGGAACAAAGCCGTGGAACTGAAATAACTCGCTCAGAACACCTTTTAAAGGATTACGTGGTACGATTGGATCGAATAAGCCCTTATGGAATAAATATTCAGCTGCTTGTGAACCTTCAGGTACTGTCTTATTCAATGTTTGTTCAATTACTCTTTTACCCGCAAATGCAATATAGGCATTAGGTTCAGCAATAATGATATCCCCCAACATACCAAAACTAGCTGTCACTCCGCCGGTAGTAGGAGATGTAAGAAGTGATACATAGAATAACTTTTTAGTTGATTGATAATCATATAAAGCAGAGGATATTTTAGCCATTTGCATCAAGCTCAAACTTCCTTCTTGCATGCGTGCTCCCCCGGAAGCACACACTATAAGAAGAGGTAAAAATTGAGTGGCAGCATACTCGATCAAACGGGTGATTTTCTCACCTACTACGGATCCCATACTACCCCCCATAAACTGAAAATCCATAACCCCAATTGCGATGGGAATCCCGCTTAGTTGCCCTGTACCTGTTTGAACAGCCTCCGTTAATCCTGTCTTTATTTGATAAGACTCAATACGATTTTTATAATCTTCTTCTTCTGACTGAAATTCAATGGGATCTATGGAAACCATGTCGTCATCCATCGGATCCCAAGTACCCGGATCGACCGACAGTTCGATTCTATCTGAGCTACTCATTTTCAAATGATGGCCACATTGTTCACAAATATACATTTTTGACTTAAGAAATTTCTTATAATTTAATCCATAACAACTTTCACATTGAACCCATAAATGCCTGTATTTTTGAGTTACATCGAGATCATTCGAACTTTCGTTTTTCGAACTGTCGCTTATAGTTAAATCACTACCATTCGTGCTATTTTGTATATTGGAACTCTCGCTTTCACTACTATTTCCACTTTCACTACTAACTAAATTATAAATGTAACTCGCGCTATAATTGTCACTACTATGACTATCAATACCCATTTGAGAATGAAGATAAGAGTCAAGGCAATTATTAATGTGATTATGCCAACTCGATTTAGTATCATCCACGGAACGATCTGAGCCGGGATCATCACTTTTCGATCCATTATTCCTAGAACTCAAATTACGAAAGCTATCAAAAGAAATTTCTAGTTCACTCAAAACAGAATGATCATTGTCTATTTCCAAAATTTGATTTTCAATATCAAAATGGATGGAATAACTGTCCCTATTACTATCCTTAACAAAAAAAGTTTCATCCGAGATGAAATTATGAATGTCCCTGACACCAGCTAATTTGCCGTAACTCGAACTGTCACTATCGCTCGAACTATGAATGTTTTTATCCTTATCATTTCTAATCGAGTCTTCGCTTACACTGGTATTTTTAATCGGACCAAAACTCTCCATTGATTTACTTAACCTACACCCGGATTCGGATTTCTGCGTACCCTTTGATAACATCGAATTGAACCACCATTTTTTCATAGAGGTCTCTTGTCCCTATTTACATGAAAATACAATAAATGAATAGTCAATTGAAAGAAATCCGCCTTTTTTTTTTTTGCGAGACCTCAGAGTGCTCTACACGACCTTTTTCAATTCGAAATAGTGGCGGCTCGCATATTGTGTCAAATTCGTATCGAAAAAAAGAAATGTT